TAATGAAACCCGCGATGGCTACTGAATAACCTCCTTTGACTTTATCTATAATAAAGCCTTTTACCTTTGTATTCGTTCGCCAAATCTTGTTCAGTTTCATCCAAGCTCGGTTTTGTCTGAATCTTCGTGGAAGAAGAAGAAGCGGTTCACCAGCCACTACATCTGTGGATCCCACCAAATCATTAAACCTGGCGGCTGCTCGCTCTTTGATCAGTGATTCGCCGGCCACTAGATCGATGAAGAATCTCTCCAAAATCTTCTTTTTGATCAGTGATTCACCGGCCACTAGATCCAGGGATCCCACCTTATTCTCAAACCTGGTGGCTCGGTTGATTGGCACTCCTGTAGGCTCATCTTGCATACAAATTCTGGGGGTCCCAGGTCCTGCATCCACCAAGAACATTTCTTCCCCTAAGCGTAAAACTTCAGATTGTAAGGCCTTTCCACTACATAAGAATAAACTTGAATTAGATCTTGGAAATGATCGACTCAAATAGATGCTCATCATAAGCTTTTTTTTCCTCCTCTTCCTGTTCTATTGATCAGAAGCATCCAGCAGCGCCACGGAATGGACCTAATCACCACCCCAGTCGAAAGAGTAGTGGAGTTCTCATCCAGATTTTCTACCCTGGTGATCTTTTTTTCCTTTAGCCTTTTTTTGAAAGGCATCGGATTCCCCCCTCATGGAGCTCGTCCCTAAATAGAGCTCCATTAAGGAAGGCTCCCCTTCTGATGAGGCCGCACGGGGATTGTCCAGGGCCCGCGCTCCACGGTTCAGCCAATCTCCTTCGGGATCAAGGGGTGTCATCTGCCGGATGATATCCACCTTGACCTCGAAGCGGTCTTGGGCTTGAATCCGGGCCATCTGTATGTCATGGGCTGAAGGAGAGGGGAATCCCCCCAAAAGCCTCCGTTGAATGGATTCCACACTATCCCCCCCTATAATTTCATCTTCTTGATAAGGATAGGGGACGACAGGGGGAGCTACTTCATTTGGGGCAGGCGCAGGACGTGCCCCTTGTTGGTTAACGGACGACGACGTGCCTGCGCTTTCCCTTTCCGATGATCCCAGGAGATCCGTCCATCCAGACTCCTTCACTTCCCGGATCGAGGGGCAGAATACTACAACAAAAGGAATTCTGTAGAACGAAGGAACTAAAGTTGTTGTACACCCTAAAGCCAGAACATATGACGAAATAACAAAAGATGAGAAATTTCACAAGAGAAAGAGCGCGTTGTAACACGGGTCTCGTTAGAATCAAGAAAAAAAATCTGACTTGAAGATCCAAAGGACAGAACCGAAAAAGAAGATTGAGAGTAAAGAGGAAAAGGCATGACCAGAAGAATTGTGTGAAATAAGTGAATTTATCCAGTTGAGACATGATTGATTTTTCAACAATGATTCCCTCCATACAGACAGAGAGTCTTTCCTGCACGGAGTAGTTAAGAACTCTAGATAGCTGTGGTTGGTTGTTGACCAAAGAAAAGCATGGGAAAAAGACCAAAGATATAACTTACCTGGGGCTCTCTTCGGAGTTTTCGAAAATGGTGCTCTCATTCTTGCCGAGCCGAGAGAGGGGGCGAAATGGGGACCTTGATCTGCGCTTCGCCTTTGGCATCGAAAAGCAAGGAGTCATCATCTCAGATTACTCTAATTTCTAGATCGACTTTCAATCGATGATTCTCGCACGAGTCGAAATGAAAAACATGCTCACTTATGTTAGTTCTTTTTTACTTTACTTTCTACGGTATCATTTCCATAGAATATCATTTATTTACGACATTCTTAGATAATATATATATAAATTGTAGAACCAACTGGGAACGGGAGGGAAGCTTGCTTCAAGAATTGATTTCATGTGGGCTTTTTCTTTCCAGCCCTCACCATCCCTGGCAGTAATCCAAGTACACCGGCAAAGGGATTAGTTGATAGCAACTGCACGGTTGAGATACCTAACTTGAGGATAATCTATCAGAGCTAGTTTGCGGTCTCCTCACACGTAAGCTAGTCAAAGGTATCTTTATGCCTATTATCTATGGCAAAACTTTAATGAGCACGGTCAGCGATCTAAAAGCCCAACTCTCTCACTTCCTCACTCATAAGGAATGCTTCGATGTTGCCTCTGTCTGCTTTAAGTTCTGGAGGACGAAATATCAGGGCATGGAATGCCTGATCCGGTTGATCCGCCATATAGGCTGGATCGCGTCATTTAGGGATAGACCTTCTATAGAGTCCCTTTCTTTACCACGGTTCAGGATTATATGGTAATGGATCCCATAAATATATGGGTTTATGATAGACTTCATAAGAAGAGGCGTCGGGTGACTCTCAGAGTTTCTTCTTCTAAGAGAGATCGTAGGAAGACTGAAATCTCTACCTTCGTAAACTTCATCCATCAGAGGGATGCCCATATTGCAATGAGAGTAGTAGAAACTATGCAACTAATAGGTGCGCCTATATACACAGTACACGACAACTTTATAAGTACAGCTAAATATTGCGATAGTATACCTTTGATTTATAGCAACGTCATTCGTGACATGGGCCCTCCACTTTCAATCCTCAACGAGTTCATCTATATGAATGTTATTATATTAAACCTTTTGTAAAAAGGGGGTCAGGGTCAGTTGGACCTACTGAGGGTTACTTTGCCCGTGAGGTAATCCCAAAAGAGACGCTTCGTCTTTACTTAAAGGCTAATGTCCCTGATAACATAAGCAAAAAGATGAAAGCAACTTGGGACGAAAGGATCTCGGGAATACTGACCTCTTACGAGAACTATACTCGTAATGTATGCGGTGATTTTCAATCCCCTAGGGATTGTTGGCTAGCTCATGAGAAAAAGTGGGAGAAATTCCAGTTAAAGCTAAGAAGGTTGGAAGGAATTCCATATTACTGCGTACACTATTAAGTATGAAGATGAAGATGAAGGCATACACCACAGACCGCGCAACTACAGGACAGTTATTGAATCGCTTGTATCAAATAATAGAGCGGACTCCACACCAAGATCCGCATCCAGGGTTAATCATTGCTTCACATCACTTCTTCGAGCCTTACCCTCTTGTTAACGAGATTTACCTACTCAGTCTTGCGACCATGGATCTCTTAATCCAGTTTGCTTACCCTTCCTTATCTGGTTACGGTAAGTTCACAATTTCCTTTACCATGAAGCGGGGAGGAGATCTCATTTACGCTAGGTTCTGCTATCCCCTTGACTTATGAAGATTGTAAGTTAATTCCAAAGAGTGAGGTCTATGCTCATATATTGAGATATATAAAACAATATGCAGAAATCTACGACGGAGATTCTATAGTTCGACTCATGATCCGAGTCTATATGGACAGCAAAAAGATGGATAGGCCTGCCCTATCTTCAGAGGAGAGAGATAGCTCACTTTCTTCAATCATTCAAGCCGGATTGAGTGAGATCGAGCCAATAACTGCAAGAGAGATCCGATATGGTAAGCGTAGCCATCCAACCCATATCACAGCACTCAAACAATGTTGCACTGAGCTGAAACCATTCATGGTAGCCGATACCGAGACTCTACTGATCGATAACGTTCATATGCCTTATGCTGCTGGTCTCTTGATGGTTCGTCCCGGAGAACAGATCAATGATATTATGGTAGATACCTACTTCAGTGAAGACTACTCTATAATCTTGAATTCCTTTGAAGATAGGAGTACTAAGGTCCTTTATGACTTGGTATTAAGGATATCTACGATTGTTAGACAAGAACAATCCACTATAACAATTTACTTCCACAACTTCTCTAGATTCGATGGAATTCTCTTGCTTAAGCACCTAGCATGTCATCACAAGAGCTACAAGCTAAAACCACTGATGAGGAACCATAGGCTTTACGAGTTAGCTGTCTATTCTGGTAAGAAGATGTTATTCCGCTTCAGAGACTCCTTGAATCTACTCCCTGGCAAACTTAGCGCCCTAGCTAAGAATCTATGCCCGGGTCTAGGCCCGAAAGGCTCTATCCCATATGATGAGGTTACACCGTCCAATCTGGCTAGTATGAAAAAAAGCTTGTTAGACTATATGAAGCAGGACATCCTTCTCCTTGGAGGTGTAATGCAAAAAGCTCAAGAGATCTATTTTAAGCTGTACAAGGTGGACATAGAAGGCAAGATAACCATTTCCTCACTGGCTCTAAGCATCTTTCGTATGAAATACTATGATGCATCTAATTGGCCAATCCACATCCCGAACAAGAATGAAGACAGCTTTATAAGACGTTCCTACTACGGTGGTCATACAGATACATACAAGCCATATGGCGAGGACCTATACTACTACGATGTGAACTCTCTCTATCCCTTTGTAATGAAGGAATTTCCAATGCCTGGTGGTGTGCCAGTCTGGCATGGAAATCTGGAAGGCAAGGACTTAGATAGCATGTTTGGCTTTATTGAGGCATATGTGGTATGTCCTAAGACTATCAAGAAGCCCTTTCTACCCTATCGAGACAAGAATAACACTCTCATCTTTCCAACCGGGGAATTTGTTGGAGTCTACTATAGCGAGGAGTTAAAGTATGCAAGAGGCCTAGGCTACACTGTGCTCCCAATCTCAGGCTACCTCTTTGAGAGGATGGAAAGCCCATTCCGCCCGCCTTTAAGTTCCTGGGGCATCCCCCATGCGTTTAGGATGTTACTAAAAGTAAGAAGATTTATAATGAGGATATAATATAAAAAACAAGAGGATGAAAGATAGCATCTATTAGATCTTTTGCTTTATCTAATGAGACATCCCCCATAACAGCAGACTTTTTACTACTTGTTGAATAAAATTTCTTCAAGTGGAACAAATAAGACTGAAATCTTTTAATAAATGCTTTGATGGCATTCAAAAAAAGAATAATATATAATCGCATATCATTCGGTTCATTTTTTAACTGCTCCCCCCAACAAGAGGAAAGACTTGTTTGTTGTAAATCGCCGGTTGGTTGATCCGGAAAGACATGGGAGAAAACATAAAACAAACGAAACTGGAAACAACGAATTTATCGGGAGCAATATCAACTACCTAGACCGACCTGCTCTAATAGAATTCCATAAACACAACGCGAAGAGACTTTACTGAATGACTTGATCGATCGTACTAGATAGATAGGTATCAGATAGACCATAAACCTTTCATACGCTATTTCTAAATAAGGGATAAATACATATAGAGCAGGAAAGAGAGAACATCTTCCTTCTGTGACATTGACCCCGAAAAAAGCCTATTCTATACCAGCTTCTTCTATAGATGATATAACAGGAGCAGATTCAATAGCAAGGGAGATTCACCCAGCAGCGGAAACTGCTTGAGCTGATACGCAAACAAGACCGGCTAGGCTTACAGCGCCTATGATGATTGGTAAGTGAACTTGAATGCTAGTTTCCATTGAAAGAGGGTGCCCTTCAGAACTACACCTACTTGATATCCATCGTAGAGGAAGATGCAGCAAATCCCATTAATAATCAATTAATTAGTGGATTTGGAAGAGTAGGGCTAAGTTCTCGTTCAAATAAAAAAAGTTTAATTTTCCCCGTCATCGACCCATTTTCACTCATAAAGCGACTTCAAATCGACCAACTTCCACGAAAGACCGTGTTTTTTCCGCATGAAAGAGCATGTTTTTTGTCATCCAGAGAGCTTGTCCGCGAACAGATAACTTGCTTGCTAGCTGTCCTAGCTGCTTGAAAGGATTGTGTATACATAGGGATGTCGCGTATACGCTGTGAGAGTGGATCTCTAGAGTCTTTCGCAGTGGCATCTAAAGCCTAAACCGTAACTCCGCTCGGCTAAGAAGAGAGGGAGTGGACAAAGCCCTTTATCAAATCAATAAGAAGGGAGGGGCAATCTTATCTTATTGACGAGACTGCTAAAAAGAGGTGCGCCATAACGAGTCCTCTCTTGCGGGAGGGATAGGCGGAGGAGGTCTTTCGACGAGATCCTGATGTTGTCACACGAATTGCTCAAGAAGAAGAAGCTGTGATCACTCTACGACTTTCTGTTCAGCACGCTAGCTTGGCTGAAAGGGCCTTGCCACTGGACTTATTCTTTTATCGGCGTACCGGTATTGACCTTTTGCTTGGCACTCTTCATCGCTAAACCCTTGAGCCCCACCGGACGAATCTGTTCTACCTGCCTTTCCCGGATCCTATGGTAAAGCATACGTGCCGCTATACCTTCCCCTTTTCTGTTAATGGAAGGCTTGGGCCAAGGAAGAGGAAAAGAAGATAGCTAAGGTTTCTGGATAATCGTCTTCTTCTCTTATGAGAAGAGCACCATACAATCTTCCGATTACCCTCTTAATTAGAATTAGCCTTCAAGCGGATCTTCCGACACACGGAATGGACTATCTTTCCATTATCAGACTTAGCCGATTGGACAGCTAGGATGGAATCGAAAGCATCTCCGCTGACTGACTAAGATGATAGGGGAATGGGAAGACAGCCTGCTCTCCTTACCAACTGGACGAGAGAGAGAGTCATTCCGCCCTAAAGGAGGATTGATTACCTGAGGAAAAGACCGTGCTTCAGGAAAGAGGATGTAAAGGATTATTCTTAGAGAATATGATCTCACTCAAGGGAGGATTTGCGGGGCTAAGCTAATAAGCTAAGGAGAAAGATCAATCAGCGGGATTGATTCTAAGGCTGAACCTAGAAAGATGAATCAATAAAGAAGTAGTCACAGCCAGGCCAGGAGGAAAAGGCCTTCATTTACAGGACATAAAGTGAATCCCTCTTTCTAAAAAGTTGATCACTGACCGTTAGAGGTTTTGCTACTAAACTAACATAAGTAGAAGAGGACACTTAGTTCCAACATAGACTGCCCGAAGGAGGAGGGGTCAACTTGCTGCAGGAATGGTTGAATAAAGGGCTTGCCCTACTAAAGTTTGAAAGCTTCAATTCAAGATTTATTATTGTCCATTAGCGAGAGAACGACAAATTCTAGTGGACAATGATAGTCTTGAATAGCTCCGACGGAGGAACTGACCCTCCCCTAGTTCTATGAAAATGGGAGTTGGCCTCTGGAGAGGAATTAGGCGCGCGAACGACAGTGGTCTTTCTTGCGTTCAAGATCAAGAGGCAGCCCCTAGTCTTGTTGTTCTGTAACGGGCCTTTGGCATACTTTACTTCGTCGGTCTTTGCCCTTCTTTTTTCTCTTTCTGTAATGTAATTGAGAATTTTATATTGGAAGGGGGGAGACGGGGACTTTTCCACCACGTAGGCTCGTGAGTCACTTTTCGAGTCAGAAATTCAGCTCTTGACTGAAGTTCCGGAGATCGATAGAGCCCTCTCGAAACCTAGCTGTGTGAGTTTGGGGGCAATGTGCAAGCAACTTCATCCCCGAATGGGTACTTTTTCCTTTCTCCTGCAAGGTATAGAACAACTAAGGGTACTGGTCCTGCTCGCTTTGGTTCTGGTGACCAAGAAGCAGGTTCTGAAAGACAACCAGCCATTGTTTGACCGACTGTTCCCTGTTCCGTTTGCGTCCCATCAAGTGGCAGAAGATCTTCCTGCTATTAACTATTAAAGCTGTCTTTCAAAGAGCGGCTTTAGCTTTAGTAGTTGCTGACGGGATCACTAGGGAACTATGTATCGGGATGCACCTAACGGCGAAGGAAGTTTGACTTCTCAGTAGGAAGTCTGGTCATCTGTTTACTGCACTTTATTTAAATTTAAAGCAGGCAGCGGCCAGCTTGCTGCAAGCCCTGTGCTGCGGATAGACCCCTTCCTAACCTAAAGAGCTACTTTCCCGATCTCGTTGAACTAGGTCAGGATACCCGCCCTAGGGTCATTCCATCTTTCCATCGTAGAATGATCATGAGGAAGAATGGGAGGGCGGACTTGCTCGTCAGACTTTATTTTGTCATATTTCAGTATGTGTAGAGCTATTCCGTTGGCTAAGCGGTTAACTAATAGAGTCTTAGATTATATTGTTACGCCTCCTAAGCTAAGCCAGATAAAGACTGGAGTGTGATTCCTCACATTCTAGACTCTATCCCGCAGCTATTCCAAAGGTACCCGCCTACGATTGGGTCCATACCTTTGTGTCCTTGGCCTAAGGGATGGAGAAGACAGGTTTCTTCTAGTCTTAGAAGTAGAAGTTAGTTTCAGTCTTTTTCTTTATTCCGGGCTAACTGTACAGGCGGAGTTAGCAAAGAGGAAGAGGTACAACATAAGCAAGTAAGCGGGTCACAAGGAAGTAGGATTCCAATCACAGTGAGTCAAGCCGCTTTCAGTCCTATCATTGGTAGTGGGAGATAGGGGGCAATTGGGTGAACGACTGAGATGGTTAGATAGTTTCTGACTTTCAAGGTATTCTTAAGCCCGGGATGGAGAAAAGCCAAGCAGCGGTTAGAAAGAAAAATAATTGTCCGCTCTCCTAGTTGCTAAAGAATCCGGAGCTTCTTTTGAAAGAAAAGGCTAAATACCATTCTTAAAAATCACCATTGGTGCCATCCTATGGTCCACCACGTGATGAATCATGAGGGCGAGTTACCAGTGACCGTATGGTTTGTGGTACTCCTTGGATAAGTTTGGAACTGGGACCTGCACGAGGAGCCCAGGGGTTGCCGTTCTATTAGTACTGATAGAACAGTAACTTGCCAAACTGGTTTTCCTTCTAGGACTAGCCAATTTCTTCCTAGTTGGATTGTAATTTAACTACATAAATCTTGTGTCTTTCTTAAGACCTTGATCTTCTGTACACCCAGGCTAGGCAAAAGGGGCGAAATTTTATTAAATAATGCCACACTTATTCAAGCGTTTTACCCAAGTCATTCGGCCATTGGTATGGCAGGAGGCTATGGAACGCCTTCCCGTCATGAAGGGACTTTGTTCTTTGGTCTCTCTCATGATATTCAATGGCTTAAGCAAGGAACTCCGCGTGAGTGCTCGCTCACCTGGTGGTGAAGATAATTTGTATCTTGGTCGTCGTTCAGGATGGCTGTTTTGTGCTTTATATTTAAAACAGCATCATCTTTAATGATGTACTATGGGAGTGACCAAGTTGTTACTCCTCCGAATTCTCTTCCCATCCCCCTTTCAAGGAGTGGTATTCCCCGTATCATCCCTTCCCATCATAGAAGGATGAGATGTGTACGGGATCAAAAGGCGGCTGGTTAAATGGTATCTTTCTATCTTCTCCTTTTCTAAGATTATAACCTTAGCAAAACGGGTAGAAAAAACTTTTCCAGTATATCTCAGCCGGTGTCTTGTATGGACACTGTTGTTGAGTTGGTTGGCTCCATAAAGGAGTCCTTCAATCGTCTTGTAAACCGTTATGTACCCCAGATTCAAACTATTCCCCTTGAACAAGGGATGAAGTTTGAACCAACCTGGAAAACTGTGCCGACCCACTCTTTAACTAAGAGGGTGTGGATTGAGCGGATGAAGTTAAACCCTAAGCTAAGAAGGTTTCAACTTATCGTTTAATCTTCACATCCCTCCCTCATGAGTTGGGACCATTTCAGTTTCTTATGAATTTTGTTCACTCTTACGGTCAACAATTTTCACAAGGTTGCCTGTGGAGGGATCGAGTTCGTTACGCTTTTGACGTGAAGGTTTAAAACCCCTATTTATCTTTATCTTTTTATTTTGATTCTGTTTCATGGTTAATGTTTATTTTCCCTTTATATATTTGTATATATATATATTCAAAATGTGATATGTATTGTATGATATATTTTATATATTTCACCTTCTAAACCTAGATGTGAAAAGAATCTTTCTAATTTAACTTTATCTTCTTCCGAAAGAAGAGTCTGGAAAGAGTCCTTAACCAGTCAACAAGGCCACTCCCTTCGGGTGATTGGAGATAGCTGTAAGGAATACTAAACTAAAGGATGCAGCGAGGCAAAGCCGATTGAGAATATGACGGTTAGCCCCTCGGCGCTTGAGAGGCATCCTATTTAATAAAGATTCTTCCTCTAGTCGAATAGAGTATTAGTCCACTCCATTCAGACTATTCCCCGACGTGATGCTATACGGACGTTCCTAATCGCAACTGGGAAGAAGGCTTGCTTTTCGTTGAGCTAGGCCCGTAAACTCTTTTAGGAGTCCCAAAGACGACATAGATGACCGAGGGCCCCCTTTTAGATGGAACCAGGTTAGGTCACTTCGATCGCTTAAGCCCTTACTGCGATAGAGTAGGCCGCTTTAGTTGGCAAGGTTATATGGTCTAGAATGATGCCACCTGTGAAAGAAAGGTAGCGAAAGACGATTCCTACTCCTAAACCGCTGAGTGATGGGCAACGATCTCTAATTACCTATGACGAAATGGAAAAGGTAATCGCGACCCTATCACGAGAGTTGAAAGCAAGTGGAGAGGGCTAACTCGAAATATCATAAGTGATGCGCCTTCTGTCTCTCGTGATTGTCAGTGAACGTGGACACCGGATTCGCTACCGATGGTGGAAACAACTATCTACCAATGACGAGATGACCGAGGTTGCGTGCGCCGCTCCGTCAAAGCTTGATTCCAGGTTCAACTCCCTGGCGTCGAGATCTTATTCTTTCGTTTGTGAATCTTTCTTTTTCCCATGCATTCCCGGATCAACCAACCGGCTATTTACAACAAACAAGTCTTTTTTTTTTAGAGCAAGAAAAGAAGCGGAAGTCGATTGAGAGCTACTTCTAATGGAAAAATTGCTTGAACTAATTTGTTCAAACCCCTTAATTGAATATGGGAGCCATGGTACTTACTTCTTCGCCAGCCCTCTTGAACAATTTGAGATAATCCCTTTTCTTCCTATGAAGATAGGTGACTTGTATTTCTCATTCACAAATCCCTCTTTGTTTATGCTGCTCACTCTCAGTTTGGTCTTACTGCTGGTTCATTTTGTTACTAAAAAGGGAGGAGGAAAGTCAGTACCCAATGCTTGGCAATCCTTGGTCGAGCTTATTTATGATTTCGTGCCGAACCTGGTAAACGAACAAATAGGTGGTCTTTCCGGAAATGTGAAACAACAGTTTTTCCCTTGCATCTCGGTCACTTTTACTTTTTCGTTATTTTGTAATCCCCAGGGTATGATACCTTATAGCTTCACAGTTACAAGTCATTTTCTCATTACTTTGGGTCTCTCATTTTCTATTTTTATTGGCATTACTATAGTGGGATTTCAAAGAAATGGGCTTCATTTTTTAAGCTTCTTATTACCCGCAGGAGTCCCACTGCCGTTAGCGCCTTTTTTAGTACTCCTTGAGCTAATCTCTTATTGTTTTCGCGCATTAAGCTTAGGAATACGTTTATTTGCTAATATGATGGCCGGTCATAGTTTAGTAAAGATTTTAAGTGGGTTCGCTTGGACTATGCTATGTATGAATGATCTTTTATATTTCATAGGAGATCTTGGTCCTTTATTTATAGTTCTTGCATTAACCGGTCTGGAATTAGGTGTAGCTATATCACAAGCTCATGTTTCTACGATCTTAATCTGTATTTACTTGAATGATGCTATAAATCTCCATCAAACTTGATAGTTATTTATTTATAATTGAACAAAAGCGAGAAGCGAAGTGAAGAGGATCAATGGCTGGTATGCTATAAATGAGTGAGAGCAATGGGAAAGAGAAGGGATAATGCAGTCAATAATTACTTACTTATAGGTAAAGAGAGAATCTTCTTACCGAGTCGAATGAGATGTACCGTCCTTAAGAAATGCTTACGGAGTGGAAAGCGCAGATTCCCTAGATAGATATAGTGAAAAACGCCATTGCCTGGAATAAAGAGTTAGGCTATGGTATAGAGTTCAGTTTTGGGTGGAAGGGCGTCAGAATGTCCCCCTTTTGGAAACCTTCGGGGGCTTCCGGCGCCTCTAGCTCGAAATCCGCGTCTCCATCTAGTGAAAGTTCCACCTCTACTCCCGAAACCGGTATTGAGAGTGCTTCCAGCCCACTTGAGCAATTTGAGATTATCCCGTTGATTCCTATGAAGATAGGAGTGAGAAGGCAGTTTTTTTCTTCCCAGTTCTGATATTAAGGCATCAGCCGGGGAAGAATTGTGAGCACCTGGGGTAAGATCTTCTAGAGCTCGGATAGATCTCTTAGGAAAAGAAAGCATTTCCAGTCAAGGAGTAGGGTAAGGGAGAGTTGAAGACATCTAAAACATATATATCCCACCCCTGGTAATTTGAGTATTCCTAGCTTCGTAGATCGGATCCAGGTATTTTTGTTAAAGCTAGAGGGAGAGCGGCTAGGGAAGGGTGACGATTGAAGCTATTCCGCCCCTAGAAGGAAGCCAAGTTTCTTTTGTTGTAGCAGCAGGAGAATTCTTTAAAGCAGAGAATCCGATACATCAAGAACAAACCGAGGTGGAAGAAGACTGTCCTAAAGTAGTATTCCCTTCCCTATTGAAAGTTCAGCTCGGCGAAGCAAAAAAGTAAAAAAGGAATTTCAGCGGTTAGGATCAGTCTTCTAGTAAAGGAAAAAGCATGAACTCGCTACAAATTGAGAACGAGAACACAATAAGAGATAGAGAGGAGGAAAGCAAGGAAGCAGAGAAATTCCCCCCCCCCTATTGGAAATTCCCCTTTTCCGACTAATATGACTATTTTCAGGGCGTAGACGCCGCTCTCAACTACACATAAAAACCTTACTACTTCTCGGTTTACGAACGAAAGTGTGGTGGACACACTGATGACCACTTCTACGCAGTCTTATGATCACTCTTGTCTTACTAGCGAGCGGATTCGGGAACTCATACGCCCTTGGGCTCCCCTGTCCTGCATCTGAGACTTCTATTACTTACGCTTTCAGCTTCTGATAAAGTAAAGAAAGTGTTGGGACCGAGGGCCAGCTTGGATTGGGCATGCTTTCTTATGCTACTACTACACATCCTATGACTCTTCCTTTCGGAAAGCTCAGTCCTCGAGGGAGGATCGGAGAATCCACTCTTTACGTTAGGGCTAGCAGTCTCTCTTTCTGTATCGGCTTTACCTATCGAATGGGCTTCTTCGTTGAGTAGACGTCTCGAGGGGCAGACAAAATCCGTTTTTTAGTAAAAACTCCTGCTTCTTTGAGGAGCTCCCCACCACTTTCTCTCTGTAGGTAGCTTCCTCCATATGTTCCTCTGGTAGATCCATTTCTTGTTCTTCACTCCAACTCATGAGAGTTTGGTCCTTGTTGTTTTCAGTCATGTCCATTTCTTGGCCTTCCTGGTTTCTCTCTATGCCTTCCATCAGATTCTCTTCAGAGCTCATCTCTCGCCTCCAGACAAGGTATGGTACACAACTCTCTACCTTTTCGGTCATCAAACTACTAGGTCACATATGTTGGTAATCCTTTTTTTTGGATTGCTTCTATGAGTTCTCACTATTAATGCTGCCACGTGTGCATACAACATTGAATTTTCAATCTTTCGCTTCCCTTTAGCAGTCTTTTACTTCTTTCCTAGGGAGCAAGAAAAGGGCAGCCATTAGCTTAGCTCATCCGTAGCTTGCCCCCAATTAGTAAGTAAGCCTTCGGTTACCGTGGTTCTTTTCTTCGCCATAATATCAGTTCAATGTCAATGACGGTGAAGGAAAGCAAGAAAGGAGAGTCTACTGACTTGGGTACAAAACTAGGGGATGAATCTATAGAAATTCCTTAATTTAAGGAGACGGGATCTGCTACTTATTTAGTTACGAGACCACCAGCCGAATCCAAGACACCTGTAGCTGGAACAACTTCTTCTTCCCCCGTTCGTGCCAAGGAAAGCAGCCTATCTCTTCAAACTTCTAATAAGATAACGAGACCATTCACAGCTTCATAAGAGCTAGCGACAAGAGCTATAAGCTTAACCACACTGGGACCTGGAGGTTATAGAAACTCTAGCTAATGCTAAGCTAATGTGATTCACATGAAAGAAGAGAAAATCATTCTAGCTTTCTTCCCAAAGGCCTTAAAGAGCTTACTCGTAGGACAATACAGACGGGACTTTTTAGCACAACCTTTTAATTTCTTCTAAGGACTAATACCATCTGTTGACCTGGGTCTTTAACTTCTTTATATAAAAAGATCATCCGATGAAGTGAAAGGGAATGTTCTCAGATACTGATTCCATACCAGTTGATTCAATGGTGGGTTTTCTTTATGGATATAGTCTCTGGGGATTCCATAGTCAGCGGAAGGCAACCTTAGCCTTTACTTCACTCCTTGCTAATAGTTTCTTTACTTTGATTCCACCTTGTGTTATATGTTATAAAGGGTATGTTCCAAAACTAGAATAGTACTACTAGTAAAGTAGGAATACGGTAAGCTTGCCTTTTCCGATTTGTTCTGTCAATTTTTTAAGTAGATGAATGCCCTTCTTTACTTTTTCGTAATACGCTTTAGCTCTATTTCCCGAGAACTAAAGATTGGCATTTCGGGCTGGATCTTCAAGTCTTCACTAGAGTCTGCCAGCTCGTAAACTCGCTCCTCTGTACTCCTACTATACTATAGGAGACTGAGACCAAGGGGTCCAACTCTTCGATAGTAAATGAGTAGGAAGCAAGGGGGATTCTTTCACATCAACTAAGGCAGCACCCGACCGAGGCAGAATAAGTGATAGCATCTACAGCAGGCATTTACGCAACATCAAAAGATGAAGCGATAGCGGGCGGACTCTGAGGCACTAGAGACTTTTAAGATTTAAGATATAGTCTCCGCAACAAATATCAATGAAGCGGTAGCGCTCGATTCAACGATGTTTTCCGTCATCCTAGGACTCGGCGAAAGAGGTTCTCTATTGATTCAAAGTGACATCGTTTATTAAAAAAAAATTGAATTGTTTAATTAATAACTTAGGAAATGGAATGCTTTTTCCATCTTCTTTCTATCCTCGTTGTCACCAACGGGGACGTAGATGAGGCAGGCAGCCCGTTCAAAGTCAGAAATGTTCCTAAGATGGAACCCTCCTTATGACCAGTTTTCGAACCTTCTTAATGGAGTCTCTAGGTGAGGGGAGAAACCCGATTCATTCCACCCTTTATGCTAGACCGGAGTCGGATAAAAGACCTCAAACAGGGACATTTACCATTCTACTCCCTGCCTCATTACTTCTTAGAGGTCAGTTCCGATAGAGCTACGCTCCGGGTATTCCTACAATTTTTTCTTATAGGTTACTCTTTGAACTCTTAATTAAAGCACTGGAAGAGAATCGCTATCGTCTTTCTAAAGGACGGGGATTTACGTGTATTGCTTATGTCCGATTTGCTGACGCTAGCTTGACTTCACTCACTTCAGAGACAGAAAAAAAGAATAAGAAAGGAGCGTAGCAGCCAGAAAGAGAAAGAAATCCCCTCTTCCGCTTAAGGCACCGAAGTCCCACAGCTAATATCAATAGCAGTTGATTCAAGGGAAGTTCTTTCTAGAGCAGTAAGAGCCTATTCTGTCTTGCTTTCTGATTCAATTCCGCTGCTAGGGTGAGGGAACTCTGCCTATCTCAATCCTTGGAAGCCGGTTTGAGGTTCACCGATTGACCTAATTCCAGATGAACAGACAAATTCTATTATCTCATGGAGGAGGAGCTTCAAGCTTATAGATAGTGGCCTAAGCGCTAAGAAGTGGCCAATATGCTTTTCACATCGTAGTTGGACAGCTTATCGAAGGGAGGAGTGGAAGTCTCTTCGATTTAGTAGCCCTAGCCCATCCTCCCGTGTGCGCGGGCGTGTGTTGATTATGTAGTAGTCATTTTCTGTTTTTGGATTTGAATCATGTTGATTCTTCGATGCGGGTTCTGGACGTTTGCCTGGCTATGTTTCCGATTGTTCAGTCGCCACTGTGGCTCGCTACCCTACTTCATTTTGCAAGATTTTGTATGTGTGGTTCCATCTGTCTGTGGTTGGTCTGGGCCCTTTGTTCTTGCAGGTGTAAGCGTGCTCCCCATGTAGTTTTCTTCGTTCCCGTGGTTTCAGGTGCGAGTGTAAAGAGTTTGTTTGAAATAAGTCCAATGAGATGATACGAAAATCAAGAGTCAAAAGCTTGCTCATCAGAAGGATAAAAAGAGTTTGTTTTATGAATTATCCTTGCAAGGCAACTAAGATAAGGCTAAGTGAAAGCAAAGAGGGCGACAGGCTTTCCTTAGCTGCTGGCACCTTTGTCTGAGCCGCCCTTTTTTTTGGTGCAGATCAATACTATCTTTATCCCAACGCGAGGCATAGGCTCATGACATCACTTGTGAGTAAGTGCCACTCGCTTTGTCCCAACGTTGAAATCCCACTACACATTGGCGATCTAAGACGCCCAAAGTCTTATATCTGATGGTCCGTATAGGAAGATCATCACTGCCAAGAGTCATGACCCCCCTACCTGCCCGAGGTTGGTTACAATCCTGGGCAGCCAAGACAAAATATGTCCCGGAGATCCCACCTCTAACAAGACACAGATTGCTCTGTGGATTGGAAGAGGCACCGAGAATTGGTACTCGGTAAGATAGACCTTTTAAAGTAAAGCAACCTCATCATAAAGTTTCCACATTAAACCAAACTTAACTAATTGTGGATCCTTCCTAGTTACTTTCCAGTCATAGGTGATTACGGGTGCCTGGCAGAAGTCTTCTGATCAGACGACAGTATGATACCATTTAAGATAGTTGAGCCACTGTTTCACCCACCCTCTAAGCGTAGTCCACTCAAGAAAATCCCGAGCATCTTCGGAACAGATGTCCTCTTGATACAATTTCCATTCTTTGGGTAGATACGACTTACGAAGCAAATCAATAAGATGAGCCCGTAAGTAGGGATTTATAGGCTGTCCACGGCCAAGCCACAACTCAAATGGTAAGGTATTCTTAGCAGATGATGAGAGTTCATAACATTCCGGAATGACACAGGAGAGAAATCCTTAGTCAATCCATGTGTTCTGAACTTCTTAGCGAATTCGCCACAACCAGAATCAGAAACTAAGGTCTTGTCTTTAGAGACATGACACCTAAACTATCCAATATCTGTTGGTAGCGAGAAGATACCCTATCATCAGTGATGATAATATCATCACCGCATACTGATCAAAATATCGACCAGGATACTCTTGTTCTGCTGCTGCCCATACAACAAAATGATGAGACAGAGATAACAAAGAAAGCCCAAGAGGAGTAGTATCCCAGAGGTTGACCAACTTGAAAACTGAATCCTAAGCTATCGTTGGTCCTCTCAAGGGATTTCGCCCAAGGAACCCCGAACATAGTGAAGCCGAGAAGATTTCCAACTTCATCGGCAAACTCATGTCCGAAGAGAGACTTTAGAAGATCTAACTGTATCAATAAAGGCCACCTATCTGTGGTTTAGATCGATAGAGTAGATCTTCTTTGCACCCACTAGTCTATCAAGAGGGGCACTTTGATTAAAGGTGCCATCTGTTTTCAGATCTCCCAACGCCTCTATTAACCAATTATGGAGAGGTCGGAGAAGCCTCTGATTGACATAGTTTCCTATGGCAAACACCCTCCTCTTGCCCGCGCCAGACTCAACTGAATGCGAGAACCTGCCAGGATAGCCAAATAAGTCACCAGTACTGTCAAACTCCATCAGAAGACTTTCTGGAATTGTAACAGAACTATTGGCTGATATATTGGATAGCCAATCATTCCATTCATCACGAGGATATCTGGTAATGGATGACCATAAAAAAGGCTGCTGATCCTTTCGATGTAAGCTTCTGCGTCATTCCTCATGCTAATGCAGGGTTAACAGACATCGATAAACGGAGCATAGCGAACCAGAGTAACAGTGATGTAAAATTGGCAAAGATGCCTCTTTCACGGCGAGACTGACCAGGTCGCTTACGATCCGTTGGCAGAGCCTTCCAAGTAGGTTCCCACGAGATTCCCTGGTAAAGGGGGCGTGAGAGGGCTTGAGATAGGTACCGATTGGCTAGTTTACGTATTAACCCTCGTAGCCAATCTCTGACTTCTGAAAATTTTTGAACGTCAGACATAGGATCAGTTATGCTAGCAAACAAAGACGGAGAAATCCGTTTTGCTAACTTAATCGCTCTAGATAAACTAAAGAACGATAAGTAGAGTTTAACTAGCATATCAGCTTTGTCATCCCTTTGATAGATTTGTTGTCTATGAAAGGATGGTATGATCCTAGGGTAACCTGATCTAGTGAGTGATACGGGTACAGATAGTTTAGTATGAATATCATACGGGGTAATCCCACCGTACGCCTGTTGAAGTGTTACTGCGCACTGCTTCAGATATAAAGCAGTAAACAGCCTGACCGGCGATTCAAAAAAACTACCTGCTTGGCAAAGAGGTATGCTCCGATACAGAGCTCCTTGGTTAGGTTAGACCATCAGTGACTACTAAAATCAACTTATTACACATTGACTTTAGTAGCCGAAGATCTTCCACCATTGGATGAGTCTAACTATAGATATCCTATAAAAAATTTATTCCATATGGAATTTTTTTATAAATATATAAGCTTCCTACGCAGGTTTGGTTACCTGCATGAGGCCGCTTGATATCATATCTTACCAGCCCCACCCGGGTGGCTTCCGCGTCACCCCCAGTTGCTCCATTCTGGATCCCTGAGTGATAGAATAGCTATAAGCTAGCCCACCAAACCTCACCTTGATGAGTTTCACTAAGAAACCGGGGGGTGCCTATTTGACTAACATAGGGCTCTGCCTTACCAAGCAGAGTGAGGTTAGAAACTCCAATTTTGTGATAGGACTGACCCTGGTGAGAACCAGCCTATCACGCCACCGAGGTTCCGCCTCGTTGGCCTTAGTCTTGCGATCTAAGGGTGAAGGAGTCATCCAGCCACCGGGATTGGTTACCCGGTTGACCCCTATCCGTATCTACATCTACGTCCTGATTGAGTTACATAGAAACTAAGAGAACTTGAAAGCAAGAGATCCAACAGGAATGAAATGAATATATATTTATAAATAATATAGTTCAAAATCCCCCGAACCTCTGATCCGATAGCAGCTATAATATGCATCTACGACTAGCTACAGGAACTAGATGAAAACTTCTACAACAGGGTATCGAAGAATGCATTCTGACATCGAGTCCTCAATCAATGTAGATGATTCAACAAGGTAGACCGAAGCAACTCGTCGATCAGCTATCACCACCGAGAATGGCATAGCGATCAAACTAGTGCTAGTGACTGTCTACGGCTACGGCTTATGCCTTCACTCGGGGGAGAGCACCCATCCAAAAAGCAGAAAAGTGAAGAAGTGCAGAAGGCCTCGGATGGACCTAAACTAGACTCAGTCCGAGCTCCTGCAAGAGGGTCCAAAGTAGAGTGGCATGGAATCGGCCGGAAAAGACAGATCTGAGAATTGCGTATATTGAGTGAGATGCCGCTTCAAAGATGCTGCTTACCTAGGATGGTGTGCTTTTCGCTCCTTTGGCTTTCTTTCTCCCGGAGACCATGCCATTCCTCGACACCGACCTTCAAACAAAGTCAGATGAGGAGCTGGCTTCCCTCAAAGTAGCTCTGGCTGACTTGCCCGTTCCGCTTCTCTCCCGCTTTATGGCGGTTCTTCCTCCAGCAGCCTATTCTTTCACAGCTTCTATGCCAAGGGCTTATTTATTATCTAATATATCTTCTATTATGCATGCAAGATGTATTGGGGTCTCAAAAAATTATTTATGAAAATAAAGCGCTCTTAGTTCAGTTCGGTAGAACGCGGGTCTCCAAAACCCGATGTCGTAGGTTCAAATCCTACAGAGCGTGATTCCATTCTTGTTAGATCGAGAATGACACTGAAATAATTGAACAGCAGTCTAAAGTATGAATAGGACCTCCTGTGGATTAGGATTAAAAACAAAGAAATAGGAGGTCAATAAACAAAAGGTTAATTAATCAAAGGTCCAAACGCGGAGGCAGTTCCAGTCCTTGTCGCAGCGCAGTAGTGAGTAGGTGATCCAACACCAGAGATAAAAGACGCAGCAGATTCATATACTGACCTTAGTTATATAGATCGTTTACCTAGGTACAGAATGAGACCCTGAGGTCCATATCGGTAATAGAAAGACCTGCCACCAAAAGCATTCCGATGG